AAACAAGAAGTTCTGGTCCTGGGGGGATAATATCAACCACTTGACGTCCATCCGACGGATCCGTTATGGTTATTTCATATCCCCCCTTTTCTTTTCGTATGATTTTACTTATTATACCCGCTCCTGTAGCATTATAAACTGTATTATTACTTTTGCTTCCGTCGGGATAAATCTGACCCCTTCCTCGATTTCCACCTACGTATATAGGATATTTTAAGAAGTGAACATCTTTCTTAGTAGCAGGGTCGGGGGAAAGAATAGGAAAGGTGATTTCACTATATTTCTGACCGGGGACAGGCCCTATCACAAGAATATTTTTTTTATTAGGTCGATAGTTCTGAAAAGACAACTTGCCTATCTTTTCTTTCATCTCGGGAGAAATACGATCGGAAGGAGCTAATTCAAACCCCTCCGGTAAAATAAGAACAGCCCCAACATTCAACCCCCCCTTTTTACCATTAGCAAGAACTTGTTTCACTTGCTTATCATAAGGAATTCGAAGAACTGCTTCAAATACAGTATCAGGAAGTACCGCCTGTGGAACCTCAATATCCACGGGCTTATTAGCTAAATGACAATTGGCACATACAATACGCCCAGTCGCTTCTCGTGGATTTTCATAACTCTGCTGCGCAAAAATGGGATATGCGCTTGAAATAGATGCCCGAGTTATGATATATATAATGAGCGATACGGAAATGGATCGAGTAATCTCTTCCTTTATCCAAGAAAAAGTAGTTCTAGTTTGCATGGTCTAATCATTGATCCGAAAAATTTATACAATAAATTGGGTAGGTTGCTAGTATAGTTCGCTATCCACGATTCTGCTATTTACTGGAATCATTTTACTGGGATGAAAATCCCCCGAATAGAACTTTTTTAATGCTTATGTAGAACTACAAAGTAAGAACCATTCGAATTTATTAAATTAATATCGGTGGATCGTTTATCAATCATTCATTGAATGATAAATAACTACAAGTGACGGAGATATACGATTTAAATAACGGAAAATCCAATATTTCAAAATAGTATCGAGAATAACTGGAAAAGTGGAAAGAAGACCAGATATAATTTGATCATTATGAACAAATCCAAAATCTTTGTAGACAGAACCAATCATTAGTTCCCAACCATGGGGTGAATGAAATCCGATACATAAATCGGTTAATAAAAGAATCGAAAAAGCTTTTACTGTATCACTTAAGTTATATAGGAACTCCTGAGCCCACGAATTAAGAATAGCAAGTTCTTCATTACCTAAAAGAGAATAACCACTTAGAATAACAAAAGAGATTATATTTGTCGAGAAGTGCAAAATCGTATGGATACGATCCTCATTGTGTATCTTGATTAATTGGATCGTTTCTTTGTGGATTCCAAGAGGAAGCTTTTGTAGATGTGTCTCCGAGTATTCCTTGATCATTTCGTCCAAGAAGAGGATTTCCTCTAATTCTATGAACTTTTCTAGAATACTTTTTTCTTGAATATCATTCAAAAAAATTTCGGATTGACCAGTATTCGCCCAATTAGTAACCCAAGATTCCAGACTTTTAGTAAATGAGAGAGAAATCCACCAGGGCAAAAATACTATAGATGCAAGATAGAAAAAAGGAGTGAATGCTTTATTTTTTTCCATTTTTCACCTGTGAATTTTGAATTAACCCACTTCATTTGTCCGCTCTCTGTGATCAAATATTTCTTTCAAATATGAGTTCTAGATAAGGTATCAAACCTATGAATCTATTTTATTTGTGATTTTTAGAAAGAATAGAGAAATAGGCTAAGACTCCACTTCGAATTCGAATGAAGAAATAATCAAAAATATTGTTTCCAGATATCTCGATTCATCAAATTCCTTAAAGTGTCTCCTTTCGATGAATGACCGAAAGAAGCACTTTAAGGAATGAATATTATTGATATTTTGAGACGAAGGAACTCCTTTTCTATCAAAATATCCAATATTTCAAAAAAAAATTCCAACGATTCGCCATAGCCAAGAATAGAATAATTGAGAGAAAGATAGTGTGATGATCAAAAAAATGAGCGGCAAAAAAAACAAGACAGAAACGGGCCAGTTAGAATTATTAAGAAAACCCATTATTGGTTAGTAAAGAACACAAATGAAAGGATAAAGAAGGGGTCGATTGACAAATCGGAAATAATTTCCAAGATATGATATATCCGCATCTAAAGTATCACTTCCAACAAGAACTTAAAAAAAGGGAGATTTCTTTATTTCGAAATCGTTTGATATATGAGATGAATGAATTGAATCTATTAGTGCAATTTCTTACTTCTTTCAATTGAGTTGCATAGATTTGCAATGGATTTGGATACACATAAAATATGGTTGTTCCATATACGTCGGTTTTGGCTCGACTGAACGTTCTGACGAAACTTCATTTAAGTTATCTTATAGAAAAAACCGGATTCCCTCCTGCGGAGAAAAAAATCGTTCTTCAGCCCAGTTCCTTTTCTCAAAATCAAAAGACTTCAATAGGTACGCGCAAGAAATAGGCCAATTGCGCGGCTTTTTGTTCAATTTCTCGTGGAGTCAAATTCTCATCAGTACGAGTTAACGGAATAGCCCCCCGGGCTCTGACGTCCATATAAAGGACACGACGAGCATAAATACCCTCTTTAACTTCGATTCTAACGGATTTAATATCCTTTATACGGAATCGGAAGAATATGCGACGATTTTTTCCAGGAAATCCCCAACGAAAAATCGTCGCATATTCTTCCTTTCTATCGAATCGATCATACCCACTACCTACATTCCACGAAATTGTGCACCACAAATAGGAACTAATAAATAGACCTGCGATCCCGTAGAAAGACATCACAATTCCTTGTGGAAAAAAGATGATTGGCTGAGACGGAATAAAAGATATCAAATTTCTACCAAGATAACTGGAAGTTCCAGCCAATAAGAATCCTAATGAACCTAAAAAAACGATAAGGGCCCAGAAAAAATTACTTAGTTTTCGAGACCCCGTTATAAGTTCTAGCCATATATGTTCTGATCGCCAACGCATACTTAATCCGATTGTATTTTATTGGAATTGAGAGAATACCCCACTTTTCCTTTCCTTTTTTCTTTCCAAAGGAACTCTCATCAACTAGCACTAGTTTGATGTGAACTAGCACTAGTTTGATGTGAAGCTTTAGGAGTCATTCATCAAATTTGTTAGATCTAAAATAATAACATACCCTTCATAGGATCCAAATCTACATATGAATCCACTAACTTTCCATTTTCGGCATCCAGCGAGCCTGATCTATTTGAAACTAGCTAGAATTCATTTATCCATAGATCATTTTCTGCAGGCATAAGAGCTTTTTCCTTTATGTTAGACGGTTATATTCTATTTCCCGAAATAAACATCTGTGTTATGCCGCAGTTTCAAAAAAACGGATGAGGTTGCGTCCTCTCAGATCTAAACAATCTTATTTTTTTGAACATGAAGAAATAAAGAAGCCATTGCAATTGCCGGAAATACTAAGCCCACTAAAGGCACAAAAATAGAGGGAAGATTGAAAGCTGTCATAAAGTGGTACCTCGATTTGCTATATTGTACCTGTTATTATTTTTTTGAATATTTTCTAATTATACTAATTCTAATTCCGAATTGTGATTATTAGGAATTCATAGTTATTATTAATTAATTCAACTTGAAAATTCTTATTAGAGATTTAAGTATCTATATAAGTATCTATATATAGATCGAAATATCTAACTGAGTATATAGATAAGTAGAGTATATAGAATAAATCAAAAGAATGTAGAACTAAAAAAATGAACTTATTCATCTTTCTACATGAAAGATACGTAGGATAATCAACTTGATTCTTTTCTTTATTTCGTTGTGTTTTGTTCTTGGCTTCTAATTTTCTAAAGAAAGAGTTTTTTACAAACTATCGAAAGACTCGGTAGAATGTGACACAACCAGGATTTTTAGTGAAAATAGGATTTTCGGGAGATGGAGAAAGATACAAAATTATATATCTATCTTTTCTATATTTGATTTCAATTTTTTTATATACGTAATACGAAATTCGTCTTATTTGCCTAATTTTACGAAAGGAAGAACTCACGCTTTTATCTTCTTGATAGAGACTTTCTTAATTTCGTAATTGGGAATCCAGGTAAAAAAAGAATTATCCGCAACCTTTGATTCTTTCTACAATTCGATCTTAAGTCACTAAAGAAAACTCCACTCGTAGTTACTTTGATTCCGATAAGTTAAAGTTAACTACTTGTTTGCTACAAATAAAATAATTGAACTTAGTGCGACCTACTTGATGGAATTGGAATTCAAAGGAAAGAAGGCGTGCAGTTTAAATAACTCACTCAGAACGCTTTTTAAAAGATTACGCGGTACGATTAGATCGAATAAGCCCTTCTGGAATAAATATTCAGCCACCTGTGAACCCTCGGGTACTGTTTTATTCAATGTTTGCTCAATTACTCTTTTACCCGCAAATGCAATGTAGGAGTTGGGTTCGGCAATAATGATATCTCCCAACATACCAAAACTAGCTGTTACCCCACCAGTAGTAGGAGATGTAAGAATTGAGACATAAAATAACTTTTTATTTGATTGATAATCATATAAGGCAGACGATATTTTAGCCATTTGCATCAAGCTCAAACTTCCTTCTTGCATGCGTGCCCCCCCCGAAGCACACACTATAATAAGAGGTATAAATCGATCGGTAGCGTACTCAATCAAACGGGCAATTTTCTCCCCGACTGCGGATCCCATACTACCCCCCATAAACTGAAAATCCATAACCCCAAGTGCTACGGGAACGCCATTTAGTTGACCTATACCTGTTTGAACAGCCTCAGTTAATCCTGTCTTTCGTTGATAAGAATCAATACGATCTTTATAAGGTTCCTCCTCCGAATGAAATCCAATGGGATCCAGAGAGACCATGTCTTCATCCATAGGATCCCAAGTACCGGGGTCGATCGAAACTTCGATTCTTTC